GTTGAATTTTACGTAAGTTTTTTTAGCTATAAAAATTAAAAATATTGAAATTTTTATGCTACTTACAAATAATTTTAACTAAACTTAGAAGTGACTACTAAACAACCTTGAACTAATTTAAAAAAGTTAGACTTGGTTTATTTAGAGTTGTAAAAATAAATTTAGTTGAATTTTACGTAAGTTTTTTTAGCTATAAAAATTAAAAATATTGAAATTTTTATGCTACTTACAAATAATTTTAACTAAACTTAGAAGTGACTACTAAACAACCTTGAACTAATTTAAAAAAGTTAGACTTGGTTTATTTAGAGTTGTAAAAATAAATTTAGTTGAATTTTACGTAAGTTTTTTTAGCTATAAAAATTAAAAATATTGAAATTTTTATGCTACTTACAAATAATTTTAACTAAACTTAGAAGTGACTACTAAACAACCTTGAACTAATTTAAAAAAGTTAGACTTGGTTTATTTAGAGTTGTAAAAATAAATTTAGTTGAATTTTACGTAAGTTTTTTTAGCTATAAAAATTAAAAATATTGAAATTTTTATGCTACTTACAAATAATTTTAACTAAACTTAGAAGTGACTACTAAACAACCTTGAACTAATTTAAAAAAGTTAGACTTGGTTTATTTAGAGTTGTAAAAATAAATTTAGTTGAATTTTACGTAAGTTTTTTTAGCTATAAAAATTAAAAATATTGAAATTTTTATGCTACTTACAAATAATTTTAACTAAACTTAGAAGTGACTACTAAACAACCTTGAACTAATTTAAAAAAGTTAGACTTGGTTTATTTAGAGTTGTAAAAATAAATTTAGTTGAATTTTACGTAAGTTTTTTTAGCTATAAAAATTAAAAATATTGAAATTTTTATGCTACTTACAAATAATTTTAACTAAACTTAGAAGTGACTACTAAACAACCTTGAACTAATTTAAAAAAGTTAGACTTGGTTTATTTAGAGTTGTAAAAATAAATTTAGTTGAATTTTACGTAAGTTTTTTTAGCTATAAAAATTAAAAATATTGAAATTTTTATGCTACTTACAAATAATTTTAACTAAACTTAGAAGTGACTACTAAACAACCTTGAACTAACTTAAAAAAGTTAGACTTGGTTTATTTAGAGTTGCAAAAATAAATTTAGTTGAATTTTACGTAAGTTTTTTTAGCTATAAAAATTAAAAATATTGAAATTTTTATGCTACTTACAAATAATTTTAACTAAACTTAGAAGTGACTACTAAACAACCTTGAACTAACTTAAAAAAGTTAGACTTGGTTTATTTAGAGTTGCAAAAATAAATTTAGTTGAATTTTATGTAAGTTTTTTTAGCTATAAAAATTAAAAAATATTCAGTATTAGAGTGCAAATTAGCAATCCTACTAAAGAGATAAAATTAAAACAAATTATTCAAAATTTATTTGTTAAGTTAATTTTAAAATTTATTTCGATTTTTGTTAGAAGGAAGGCTGAAAAAGTTATTCGAACATAAAAATAAAGTGTGATTAAGGTTGAAACAATAAGAATTAAAGCTAAACTGTAAAATTGATTATTGATTAAATTATTAACAACTAGTCATTTAGGAAAAAATCCTAAAAATGGTGGTAATCCACCTAAAGATAAAAAATTTATAGCAAAAAAAAATTCAAATAATTTATTTGAATTAAAAATTAAGAATAATTGGTTAACATAAAAAATATTGAAATATCAAAAAATTACTACTAAATTTAAAGTAATGATGGTATAAATGATAAAATACAAGAATCAGATAATTTTTAAATTAATTATACTTGATAATATTCAAGCAATATGATTAATTGAAGAATAAGCTAAAATTTTACGTAAACTAATTTGATTTAAACCTATGATTCCTCCAATAATTGAAGAAATTACAATAATTCAAGATAAAAATAGTGTTATATTTAAATTATATATTAAAATTACTATTGGAGCAATTTTTTGTCAGGATAATATAATAAAACAATTAATTCAATTTAGTCCTTCCATTACTTCGGGGAATCAAGCATGGAAAGGGGCTGCTCCTATTTTTAGGAAAAGAGATGAATTCAAAATTAATATCAACATATTAGAAGAATTTTGGGGAATAAATCCTTTAAAATTTATTGATATAATAATGGTGAATAATAAAATTAAAGAGGCAAGTGCTTGAGTAATAAAATATTTTATTGCAGCCTCTGATGGGTAAAGATTTTTAGGGTTTGTTATTAATGGTAAAATAGACAATAAATTAATTTCTAGTCCTATTCATATTCTAAATCAAGAATAAGAAGAAATTGTAATTAAAGTTCCTATAATTAAGGTATTTATAAATAAAATTTTATAAAATTTTATAATTAAAAAGAAAAGGGTTATAACCTTTATAAGTGGGGTATGAACCCACTAGCTTAATTAGCTTACCTTTTTATATCCTAGTATATGATGTACTTAAATTTTTGATATTTAAAGAATCAGTTTAATTCTGATGGATATAAATTTGTTGAGAGGTGAAGGGGTTGTAAAGGTGTAATATTACACATGATTAATTCTATCAAAATTATCCTTTATTCAGGCACTTTACATTAATAATTATTTTATTTTCCTATTTTACAGACTATAACATAAGTTACATATCAAGATTGCTCACTTAAAATTTATAACTTTTTTAAAAAAAAAATCAAAGTTCAAAAAATTGATAAAATTTTCGATTTTGGGCATTTTTTTTTTTTTTTGCGTGTACCAAAAAAAAGTTAACTACTAGTAATCTCCACTAAACGGGGGAAATCCAAAAAAAAGAGTTATTGTTATTTTTTCTAAATAAAAATTAATGAAATACATATTCATTATTTATATATATATATATTAAAATTTAAATAATATATAATTAGCTTAATACTAAAAGATATATAGAAGTATTTAAAACTTATATTGTATAATAGATGCCCTATCATCATTATTAATAAGCTCTAGATAATCATTACCGTTATATGATTACTAAATACATATAGGTAAAAATATAAAAGAAAAATATTAATAATTTAATTAATATTATTAAATGTCTATTATATAACTATTAAAAATTTATATTATTAATTATATATATATATAACTTTTAATAAAGGAATAAAAATTATTAAAAAAAAAAAAAAACTTAATTTTCTCTATTAATAATATAAACTAATTATAAAATAAATGTATAAATTATAATTTATTTTATAATTTAAATAAGAAAATTATATAGAAAAAAAAATAATGTTATGTTATTATTTTTTTTTTACTATAACAAAGTTTTATATAGGTTACAATTTATTTCATAATTTAAATAAAATAATTATTGAAAAAAAAATATATTTATATATTTTTTTAAAAAAAATTTTTTATTTTAAAAATTTAACAAGGGGATATTTGTAGGAATCTTATGACGGGGAATCATGAGGTCAATTTTAGTACTGATGACTAGATGGAAATCAAACTTATGTTATTACTATATTTATTTGATTAGTATCATAAAGGACGTAGTTATAAAAGAATATTATTTAAATTTGATTATTAATTAAAATTTAAATTTAAATAGTAAAAGTATATTAATTATTTTTATATTATGTTATTAAATTTTTGAACGTGTCAAAAAGTTTTATTTTGGCTTATTAATTAGATTTTTCCTTTATTTACATGTAAATTTTTGTGTGATAATAAAAATTATTTAAAAAATAATTAATATTTATATTCGCAGTGGGTAAAATTAAATTTTAAAGAAATTTAGATTTAGGAATGGTTTAAAATATTAACAAAATTTGTGCCAGCAGTTGCGGTTATACAAATAATGTAATTTAATTATTTTAGTTAGAGTTAATTTGAAAATTTAATTTTTAGTTTAAAATTTATTAGGTGAAATTTTAAATTTTATATAAGATTAAAATTAATAAGTGAAGCTTATAAATTAATTATTAAACTAGGATTAGATACCCTATTATTTTTAATGTAAATTTAAAATACTAAATTAGTATTAGTTATGTTCTTGAAAATTAAAAAATTTGGCGGTATTTTAGTCTTTTCAGAGGAACTTGCCCTGTAATTGATAGTCCACGATTAGGTGTACTTTAATTATTAATTTACATATCGTCGTAGTTTGAATATTTTAATAGAAAGTTTAATATTCAAGATTTTATATTAAAAAAATAAATCAGATCAAGGTGTAGTTTATATTAAAGTAGAGGTGAGTTACAATAAATTTATTTTAGGATAATTTTTATTATAGAAATTTGAATATGGATTTGAGAGTAATTTTATACATTTATTTAAAATGATTATAGCTCTAAAATATGTACATATCGCCCGTCGCTTTCATTTTAAAATGAAATAAGTCGTAACAAAGTAGATGTACTGGAAAGTGTATCTAGAAAGACAAGTTAGAGCTTGATAAAAGCATTTTAGTTACATTAAAAAGTTAGTTGTGAAATTCAATTTGACTTGAAATAAAAAAATTATTATTTTTTTTAATTTAAATATTTTTATAATAAATAAATTTGAGTTTTATTATTTTTTAAGAAAAAATATTTTTTATTATAGTTTATTAGTATTGTAAAAGAAATTTTTATTTTATTTTTAAGAAAAATTTATTTTTTGTACCTTGTGTATCAGGGTTTATTAAATATTAAAATTTATTTTTATATCTCGAATTTAAAAGAGCTAAGAATTTATTTTTTTTATTGTTGAATAAATATTAATTATAAATTTTTGGTAATGAAATGTTATTCGTTTTTAAATATATCTAGTTTTTTAAGAAAAAAATTTAATTTTAAATATTAGGTAATAAAATTTTAATTTTTTAATTTTTTATTTTTAATATTAAGTATTTTTAGGGATAAGCTTAAAAATAAAAGTTTATTAGGTAATAATTAATTTATAAAAGTATAGGATTAGAAGTTTCTATTATTAAAAAAATGTTATAATTTATTTTTATTTTTATATTATTTATTTAGTCTATAAATTTTTTATTAAAATATTAATTTTAATTTTAAATATTAAGAAATAATGATAAAATTAGTATAATTTAAAATATAAATTTAATTTTTATTTTAAGGTTAAAATAAAGGAATTCGGCAAATATTTTTTCACCTGTTTATTAAAAACATGGCCTATTGATTTTAATTTTAGGTTTAGCCTGCCCCCTGAGTTTTTAAATGGCCGCGGTATTTTGACCGTGCTAAGGTAGCATAATCATTAGTTTCTTAATTAGAAGCTGGAATGAATGGTTGGATGAAAAAAGTTCTGTCTCTATTTAATTTTATTAAAAATTTATTTTTTAGTAAAAAAGCTAAAATTATTTTGAAAGACGAGAAGACCCTATAGAGTTTTATATATAATATTTTAATATTTATTAGAATATAAATTTTTAATTTTATATTATATTTAATTGGGGTGATTGAAAAATTAAGCTAACTTTTTCTTTTTTTTACATTGATTTATGAATTATTGATCCATTTATTATGATTATAAGATAAAATTACCTTAGGGATAACAGCGTAATATTTTCAGAGAGTTCTTATCGAAGAAAAAGATTGCGACCTCGATGTTGGATTAAAATTTATTTTTGGTGTAGAAGCTAAGAATGTAGGTCTGTTCGACCTTTAAAATTTTACATGATCTGAGTTTAAACCGGTGTGAGCCAGGTTGGTTTCTATCTTTAAATTATTTTAATATTTTAGTACGAAAGGATTAAATATTAAAAAAATTTTTTCATTAAAGAATAATATTATTATTTTGGCAGAGTAGTGCGATAGATTTAGAATCTTTATATGTAATTTAATTTACAAATAATACTTGTTTTTAAAAGATTTAATTTTAATATTTTTATCAAGTTTAATTTTATTAATTTGTGTGTTAGTAGGGGTGGCTTTTTTAACATTATTAGAACGTAAAGTTTTAGGTTATATTCAGATTCGTAAAGGTCCCAATAAGGTTGGATTTTTAGGATTAGTTCAACCTTTTAGAGATGCAATTAAATTATTTACTAAAGAACAAACTTATCCTTTTATATCAAATTTTAATTTATATTATTTTTCTCCAGTTATTAATTTTTTTTTAGCACTTTTTTTGTGAATTTGTATACCTTTTATTAGTATTAATTTAAGTTTTAATTTATCAATATTATTTTTTTTGAGAGTTTCTAGATTAGGAGTTTATACTGTTATATTGGCAGGTTGATCTTCTAATTCAAATTATGCATTATTAGGAAGATTACGTGCAGTAGCTCAGACTATTTCTTATGAAGTAAGTTTAGCTTTAATTTTATTATCTTTTTTATATTTAATTTTAAGTTTAAATATAATAGATTTTATTAAATATCAGGAAAATATTTGATTTATATTTTTAATAATACCTTTATCTTTTATATGAGTAGTGTCTAGATTAGCAGAAACTAATCGAACTCCATTTGATTTTGCTGAAGGTGAGTCAGAGTTAGTTTCAGGGTTTAATGTTGAATATAGAAGAGGAGGATTTGCAATAATTTTTTTAGCTGAATATGGAAGAATTTTATTTATAAGAATATTGTGTTGTATATTATTTTTAGGAGGTAATTTATATTCTTTAACTTTTTTTTTAAAATTAGTTTTTGTATCTTTTTTTTGGATTTGAGTTCGAGGTACTTTGCCGCGGTTTCGTTACGATAAATTAATGTATTTAGCTTGAAAAAGCTATTTACCAGTGGCATTAAATTATTTAATTTTTTTCTTTAGGATAAAAATAATAATTTTTAATTTTTTCATTTAAAAGGTACATTAAATATGTACCTTTTTACAGTTAACTAAATTTAGTACGAATTAATAGAGAAAATTATATTTATTTTATATTTTGAATTTATCAACTTAAATTTTCAAAAACTTAATAACATAAAATAAAAATAATTTATAGAGTTATACTTTATTAATTAAATTTTAAATTAATAATTAGACTTAAATTTATAAAAATTTAAATTTAATTATTAATTTAAAATTTAATTAATGCAGTAAAACTCTATTAATTATACTTATTTTATGTTATTAAGTTTTTAAAAGTACAAAAAAATTCGATTTTGATCTAAAAATTAGATTTTTTGGAACAAATTAAAATTTTTAATTTTTATTAAAAAGGTATATAGAAATATATACCTTTTTTACAGTTAACTAAATTTAGTACGAATTAATAGAGAAAATTATATTTATTTTATATTTTGAATTTATCAACTTAAATTTTCAAAAACTTAATAACATAAAATAAAAATAATTTATAGAGTTATACTTTATTAATTAAATTTTAAATTAATAATTAGACTTAAATTTATAAAAATTCAAATTTAATTATTAATTTAAAATTTAATTAATGCAGTAAAACTCTATTAATTATACTTATTTTATGTTATTAAGTTTTTAAAAGTACAAAAAAAGTCGATTTTGATCTAAAAATTAGATTTTTTGGAACAAATTAAAATTTTTAATTTTTATTAAAAAGGTATATAGAAATATATACCTTTTTTACATTTAACTAAATTTAGTACAAGTCAATAGAAAATTTTTATTTCTTTTTTATGCTTTCAAAGCATATACTTATACAAGTTCATTAACTTATTACGAGAAAATAATTTTATCTCAGATTTTATTAGTAATTGGATTAATAATATAATATATAAAATATAAAATAGTTAGAATTTGTCCTGTAATAATATAAGGATCTTCAACTGGTCGTGCTCCAATTCACGTTAATAGTATAATAATAGTAAATATAGTTCAAAATAATATTTTATTAATAGGATAAAATTGTGTTCTTATAAATTTTTTTTTATTTATAAAAGGTATTAAGTAAAGAATGGCAATTGATATTACTAAGGCAATTACTCCCCCTAATTTATTAGGAATAGATCGAAGAATTGCATAAGCAAATAAGAAATATCATTCAGGTTGAATATGAATTGGTGTAACTAGGGGATTTGCTGGAATAAAATTATCTGGATCCCCTAGAAGATAGGGAGTATTTAAGGTTAAAAATACTAATATAAATATTATAATTAGTATACCTACAATATCTTTAAAAGTGAAATAAGGATGAAAAGGAATTTTATCAATATTTCTTTTTGTACCTAGCGGATTATTTGATCCTGTTTGATGTAAAAATAATAAATGAATAATTACTAACGCTGCTACGATGAAAGGAAATAAAAAATGAAAAGTAAAAAATCGAGTTAGAGTAGCATTATCAACTGCAAATCCTCCTCAGATTCATTGTACAATTGATGTACCAAGATAGGGGATTGCAGATAATAAATTAGTAATAACAGTTGCACCTCAAAAAGATATTTGGCCTCAAGGTAGAACATAGCCAAGGAAAGCTGTCGCTATTACAATAAAAAAAATAGTTACACCAATTATTCATGTTTCTAAAAGATAATATGATCTATAATATAATCCTCGTCCAATATGAATATAAAGACAAATAAAGAAAAATGAGGCTCCATTAGCATGAAGAGTTCGAATTAATCATCCATAGTTGACATCACGACAAATATGAGCTACTCTATTGAATGCTATATCTACATTAGGACAATAATGTATAGCTAAGAATAAACCTGTAATAATTTGAATTCCTAAACATAATCCTAATAAAGAACCAAAATTTCATAAAGTTGTAATATTTGATGGAGTAGGTAAATCAATAAGAGAATTATTAAAAATTTTAATTAATGGATGGGTTTTACGTAAATTTATTTTCATTAATTTATTTGTCGTATGGGTCCATAATTAATATTAGTAATTTTTACTACTATAATTAAAGTAATTAATAAATAATTAATTATTAAATAAAGGATTAAGTTATTAGGATAATTGAAATATTTATTTAATGATAAATAATAATTAATATAAGTATCTTTTATAAAAAAATCTATTGTTTGTAGGTTTGTAGAAAAAAAATATTGATCTATAAATAAAATTAATAACATTAAAATAGAAAAATTAATGATTATTATATTTAATATTTTTATCGAAAATTTAAATTTTTCATTTGAAGCAATACTTGTTATATAAATAAATAAAATTAGTATACCTCCAATTATAATTAAAAATAAAATATATGAAAATCAAAAGTTATAATTTATTAATCCAGTTATTAAAGCTGTTAAAATAGTTTGAATTAATAAAATTATTCCTATAGATAAAGGATGATTTAAAAATATAAATATTATTGATATTATTATAATAAATATTATTAATCTTATAATTATTTCAGGGAATAGTTTAATAAAATTTTAATTTTGGAGATTAAAGATAAAGAGTTTTCTTTTTCCTTGAAGTTTTAAAAGAATAATCTTATATTTGGTTTACAAGACCAATATTTTTATTTAAATTATTAAAACTTAATGATAATATTAATTTTACTATTTTTTATATTTATTTCAGGGTTAATTAGTTTTGCTTTGAAACGTGAACATTTATTATTAATATTACTAAGTTTAGAATTTATTGTTGTTTCATTATATTTTATTTTTATAGTATATTTAAAAATAATAAATTATGAATATTTTTTTTCTATAGTTTTTTTAACTATAAGTGTTTGTGAGGGAACTTTAGGACTTTCAATTTTAGTTTCTATAATTCGGGCTTATGGTAATGATAATATTTTAACTTTTTCTTTTTTATGATAAAATTTTTTTTTAGTTTATTATTTTTGATTCCTTTTTGTTTTAAATTTAATTTTTGATTAATAACTAGAATTATATTTTTACTTTCTTTTTTTTTTCTTATTAATTTTAGCTTTAATTATATATATTTAAATATTTCTTATATTTTAGGTAGAGATTTATTAAGATATGTTCTTATTTTATTAAGTTTTTGAGTTTGTGCTTTAATATTATTAGCAAGAGAAAAAATTTATAAAATTGATAATTATTATTATTTATTTAATTTAATAGTATTATTATTATTATTAAGTTTATTTATAGTTTTTTCTTCTTTAAATTTATTTGTTTTTTATTTATTTTTTGAAATTAGATTAATTCCTACTTTAATTTTGATTATTGGTTGGGGTTATCAGCCAGAACGTATTGAAGCTGGAATATATTTATTATTTTATACTTTATTAGTATCTTTACCAATAATAATTTCAATTTTTTATTATTATAATATAGGTTCAATAATATTGATATTTATGAATCATCAAATAAATTTTTTGGTTTATTTATGTATAAATATAGTATTTTTTGTTAAAATTCCTATATTTTTTGTTCATTTATGACTTCCAAAAGCTCATGTAGAAGCTCCTGTTTCTGGCTCTATAATTTTAGCTGGAATTATATTAAAATTAGGAGGGTATGGCCTTATTCGTTTAATATCAATATTTATATTAATTGGTGTCAAGATTAATTTTATTTTTATTGTAATTTCTTTAATTGGTGGATTTATTGTTTCATTAATTTGTGTACGTCAAAGAGACATTAAATCTTTAATTGCTTATTCTTCAGTTGCTCATATAGGTTTAGTTTTAAGGGGAATTATAACTTTAAATATTTGAGGATTTTGAGGTTCTTTAGTAATGATATTAGCTCATGGTTTATGTTCTTCAGGATTATTTTGTTTAGCTAATATTAGTTATGAACGTACTCATAGACGAAGTTTATATTTAAATAAAGGATTACTAAATATTATACCTAATTTATCTTTTTGATGATTTATATTTTGTTCATCAAATATAGCAGCTCCTCCTTCTTTAAATTTATTAGGTGAAATTATTTTAATTAATAGTTTAATTTCTTATAGATTTTTAAGTATAATTTTTTTATCATTATTATCATTTTTTAGTGCAGTTTATTCCTTATTTTTATTTTCTTATTCACAGCATGGTTTATATTATTCTGGATTATTTTCTATGTATCAGGGAATATATCGTGAATATTTATTATTATTTTTACATTGATTTCCTTTAAATTTATTAGTGTTAAAAAGAGAATTATTTAGTTTATATATTTATTCAAATAGTTTAATAAAAATATTAGTTTGTGGCACTAAAGATATAAATTTTTATTTTGGATAATAAAGATTACTAATATTTATTTTAAAATTTTATTATTTATTTCTATTTTAACTTTTTTTTTAAGTTTAAAATTTATAATTAAAGATTTAACTATTTTTATTGAGTATGAATTTCTTATTTTAAATTCTAGATCAATAGTAATAATTATTTTGTTAGATTGAATATCTTTTTTATTTATAAGATTTGTTTTATTTATTTCTTCAATAGTAATTTATTATAGAGAAGAATATATACATGGAGATATATATCTCAATCGTTTTATTTTATTAGTAGTTATATTTGTTTTATCAATAATATTATTAATTATTAGTCCTAATTTAATTTCAATTTTATTAGGTTGAGATGGACTTGGTTTAGTTTCTTATTGTTTAGTAATTTATTATCAAAATGTTAAATCTTTTAATGCTGGTATATTAACTGCTTTATCTAATCGAATTGGAGATGTAGCTATTTTAATAGCTATTGCTTGAATATTAAATTTTGGAAGTTGAAATTATATTTATTATTTAGATTTAATAAAAAATGATTTTATTATACAATTTATTGGTTATTTAGTAGTTTTAGCTGCAATAACTAAAAGAGCTCAAATTCCTTTTTCTTCTTGATTGCCTGCTGCAATAGCAGCTCCAACTCCAGTTTCTTCTTTAGTTCATTCTTCTACTTTAGTAACTGCAGGAGTTTATTTACTTATTCGATTTAATTTTGCTTTATCTGATTATTTAATATATTTATTATTATTTATTGCTAGATTAACAATATTTATATCTGGATTAGTAGCTAATTTTGAATATGATTTAAAAAAAATTATTGCTCTTTCTACTTTAAGTCAGTTAGGTTTAATAATAAGAATTTTAGCATTAGGAGATTATAAATTAGCTTTTTTTCATTTATTAACTCATGCTTTATTTAAAGCATTACTTTTTATATGTGCAGGTAATATTATTCATAATATAGGAAATTGTCAAGATATTCGTTTTATAGGAAGTTTAATAAAAATAATACCTTTAACTTGTGCTTTTTTTAATATTTGTAATTTTTCATTATGTGGTTTACCATTTTTATCTGGATTTTATTCTAAAGATTTAATTGTTGAATTTATATCAATAAATTATTTAAATATTTTTATTTATATCATTTTTTATATTTCTATTGGTTTAACCGTTAGTTATAGATTTCGGTTATCTTATTATTCATTAGTAGGAAATTTTAATTTTTTATCATTAAATAATGTAAGAGAATCCGGATTTATTATATTAAAAGGAATATCTGGTTTAATTTTTTTTGTAGTTTTTAGTGGTAGAATATTAGGTTGAATAATATTTTTTGAGCCAATTTTTATTTGTTTACCTTTATTAATAAAAATAATAACTTTAATTGTTATTATTTTAGGAATATGCTTAGGTTATGAGTTATCTAAATTTAAATTAAATTATAATTTAAAAAGTTTAAAATTTTTAATTTTAAGATCTTTTTTAGCTATAATGTGAAATATACCTATTATTTCAACTTTAGGTATTAATTTTTATCCTTTATTTTTAGGAAAAATTTATACAAAAATTTTTGATCAAGGTTGACTTGAATATTATGGTGGTAAAAATTTAAAAATTTTAACTAATTATTCTAGATTTATTCAAATTTTTTCATTAAATCATTTAAAAATTTATTTTATATTAATAATTTTATGAGTTGTATTTTTAGTATTAAATATATTTTACTTGAATAGCTTATATAAAGAGTATAACATTGAAGATGTTAGGGAAATATTATTATTTTCAAGTATTTATAAGAAAAATAATTTCTAATTTTACAATGAAAATGTAATGTTTTAATTAAACTATATAAATAGAAATATAAACGAACTTTCATCGCTTAAAGATTAAGTTAGAAGCTTATCTTTGAATTTCATATTTCCTTAATTGGAGAATTTTTCTCAATTTTATCATTAACAGTGATATACCTCTAATTTGGTTTCAATTAAAAATAAGGATGAAAGTCATCAAACTTTTAGGTCGAAACTAAATGCAATAATTTGCTTCTTATTTAAGATAAATTGATATTTCAATACTTTTTAAGTGCAAATTAAATGTTATACTTAACTATTATCCTAAGAAGCTCATTCTAAAGCTCCTTGGTTTCATTCATGAAATAGACCTAAAAGAAGAATTATCAAAAAATAACTTACTACGAGTGTATAATTTAAAATATTTGAAATTATTAGTCTTGGAATTATAGGTAATAATAATGTAATTTCAACATCAAAAATTAAAAAAATAATTGCAATTAAAAAAAAATGTAATGAAAATGGAAGACGAGCAGGAGCTTTAGGATCAAACCCACATTCAAACGGGCTTCTTTTTTCTCGGTCAATAAATGTTTTTTTTGAACATAGATTTAAAATAAAAATTAATAAAAACGAAATTATAAAGATTATTATAGCTAAAAATGTTATAATTTTTATTATTTATACTAGATAATTTCTAGATTTTTTGATTGGAAGTCAAATATAATTATTATATTATATAAATATCTACCTCATCAGTAAATAGAAATATATAAGAATAGTCAAACTACATCAACAAAATGTCAGTATCATGCAGCAGCTTCAAATCCAAAATGATGAATTGGAGAAAAATGATTATAATAATGTCGAATTAAACAAACAAGTAAAAAGGTTGTACCAATAATTACGTGAAGACCGTGGAAACCAGTACATAAGAAGAAAGAAGATCCATAAACTGAATCAGAGATAGTAAAAGAAGCTTCATAATATTCATAAGCTTGAAGAAGAGTAAAATAAAATCCTAAAATAACTGTTAAAAATAATCCTTGTAAAGCTTGAGAATAATTATTTTCTATAAGGCCATGGTGTGCTCAAGTTACTGTTAATCCAGATGTTAAAAGAATTAGGGTATTTAGTAAAGGAATTTCTACTGGATTAAAAGTTTGAATTCTTTTTGGTGGTCAATTTAATCCTAGTTCAATTCTAGGAGCTAAAGAATTATGAAAAAAACTTCAAAAAAAACTTACAAAAAAGAATACTTCTGAAGTAATAAATAAAATTATTCCTCATCGTAAACCTATAGTTACTTTAAATGTATGATGTCCTAAGTAAGTTCCTTCACGGACAACATCTCGTCATCATTGATACATAACAAGTATAGTAATTCTTATTCCTAGAAAAAATAAATTAGTTTCGTATAAATGGAATCATTTAATTATTCCTATTATAGTTGTTATAGCCCCTAAAGATCCTAAAATTGGTCAAGGTCTAATATCTACTAAATGAAATGGGTGATTTTTATGTATTAACATTAATTCACTTCTCTAGAATATAAGGTTCTTAAAACAGCAAATACATAAGATTGAATAATAGATACTGCTGTTTCTAAAACTAATAATAAAATTTGAGTAATAATTAATAAATTAATTATAATTAAGGAAAGAGAAGTTCCAGTTCTTCCTAGAAGAGTTATTAATAAATGGCCTGCAATTATATTTGCAGAGAGTCGAATAGCTAAAGTTCCTGGTCGAATAATATTTCTAATTGATTCAATTAAGACCATAAAAGGTATTAGGGCACCTGGTGTTCCTTGAGGAACTAAATGTGCAAATATATGTATAGCATTATTAATTCATCCAAATAATATAAATCTTAATCATAGAGGTAATGCTAAAGTTAAAGTTAATACTATGTGTCTTGTACTAGTAAAAATATAAGGAAAAAGACCTAAAAAATTATTAAATAAAATTAATGAAAATAAGGAAATGAAAATCAAAGTTCTTCCTTGTGATTTATTATTTCTAATTAAAATTTTAAATTCTTTATGAAGAGTTATGATAATTGTATTTCATAAAATATTAAATCGAGATGGGATAAGTCAAAATATAGGTGGGATAATGATAATGCCAATAAGAGTTCTTATTCAATTTAAGGATATATTAAAATTTGTAGAAGGATCAAAAGTTGAAAATAAATTTATTATCATTTTCAGTTAAATTTAATAGTTTTTTTTTGTAATTTTCTTTTTTTAATAGGATAAGAAAAAGAAAAAAAATTTATAATATTGAATATAAAAAAAATTATAATAAAAAAAATTATTAGAGTTAATCAATTTAAAGGTGCTATTTGTGGAATTAAAAATTATTAATATTTAATAATTTTAGCTTGACAAGCTAATGTTATATTTTTAACTAAATTTTTCATTAGAAGTAGACGTTAACTTACTATCAATAGTTTAAAAGTCTATTGCTTACTTTCAGCCACCTAATGAAATTTCAATTATTTTAGAAATTCATTTAATAAAGTAATTAGGAGAGATTCTTTCAATAACAATAGGTATAAACCTATGATTAGCACCACAAATTTCTGAACATTGTCCATAAAATAAACCTGTTCGATTAGCTGTAAAACTAATTTGATTTAAACGTCCAGGAGTAGCATCTACTTTTACTCCTAAAGATGGAATTGTTCAAGAATGAATTACATCGGCTGCTGTAATAAGTATTCGAATTTGAGATTCGTAAGGGATAACAACTCGATTGTCGACATCTAATAAACGAAAATTATAGTTTTTTATTTCATTTATTGGAATTATATATGAATCAAATTCAATATTTTTAAAATCTGAATATTCATAAGATCAGTATCATTGATGACCAATTGTTTTGATAGTAATTATTGGATTATTAACTTCATCTAAAATATAAATTAATCGAAGAGAAGGGACTGCAATAAAAATTAAAGTAATTGCAGGTAAAATAGTTCAAATAATTTCAATTGTTTGTCCTTCTAAAAGGTATCGATGAGTAAATTTATTAAAAAATAATGTAATTATTAATTGACCAACTAAAACTGTAATAATTACTAAAATTAATAATGTATGATCATGGAAAAAAGATAATTGTTCTATTAAAGGTGAAGCTCTATCTTGTAAAAGGAGAGTTTTTCATGTTATAATTTCTAAAAAAAGTTTAAACTTTATATTTGGGGTTTAAATCCAATGCACTATTCTGCCATATTAGAAATTAGCTGTTAATATAGGAAGTTCAGAATAACTATGTTCTCTTGGAGGGAGGGCTTGGAGTCATTCAATAGAAGAAATCATTCTTAGGGTTCTAAGAGTTTTTCGTTGAGCTGAAAACCTTTCTCATAAAATAAATAAGAAAAAGATGATTCCTACAAGAGAAATAATTGAACCAATTGAAGAAACAATATTTCAGATTATGAAAGCATCAGGATAATCTGAATAACGTCGAGGTATTCCTCTTAATCCTAAAAAATGTTGTGGAAAAAATGTTAAATTAACTCCAATAAATATAATAATAAACTGAATTTTTAAGAAAAAATTATTTAATGTTAAACCTGTAAATAATGGGAATCATTGTACAATTCCTGCCATAATAGCAAATACTGCTCCCATAGAAAGTACATAATGGAAATGTGCTACTACATAGTAAGTATCATGAAGAACAATATCAATGGAAGAATTGGCTAAAATTACACCAGTTAAACCCCCAACTGTAAATAAAAATACAAAACCTAAAGCTCAAAGAGTTACTGGTCTATATCAAATTTGAGTTCCATGGAAAGTAGCTAGTCATCTAAATACCTTAATTCCTGTAGGAACTGCAATAATTATTGTTGCTGATGTAAAATAAGCTCGTGTATCTACGTCTATTCCAACTGTAAATATATGGTGTGCTCATACTACAAATCCTAAAAGACCAATTGCTATTATAGCATAAATTATTCCTAAAGTTCCAAAGGCTTCTTTCTTACCTCTTTCTTGACTAATAATATGGGAAATTATACCAAATCCTGGAAGAATTAAAATGTATACTTCAGGGTGTCCAAAAAATCAAAATAAATGCTGATATAAAATAGGATCTCCTCCTCCTGCAGGATCAAAAAATGAAGTATTTAAGTTTCGATCTGTTAATAATATAGTAATAGCTCCTGCTAATACCGGTAAAGAAAGTAAAAGAAGAATAGCAGTAATTACTACTGCTCAGGAGAATAAAGGCATTCGGTCTATTCTTATCCCTATTGGTCGTATATTAATTACTGTTGTAATAAAATTTACGGCTCCTAAAATAGATGAGATTCCAGCTAAATGAAGACTAAAAATTGCTAAATCAACTGAAGATCCTCCATGGGCAATATTTCTTGCTAAAGGAGGGTAGACAGTCCAACCAGTTCCAGCCCCTCTTTCAACTAATCTTCTTATTAGAAGAAGAGTCAAAGAAGGTGGTAAAAGTCAAAATCTTATATTATTTATTCGAGGGAAGGCTATATCGGGGGCACCTAATATTAGTGGTACTAATCAATTACCAAATCCCCCAATTATGATTGGTATAACTATAAAAAAAATTATAATAAATGCATGAGCTGTTACAATCACATTATAAATTTGATCATTACCAATTAATGATCCTGGATTACCAAGTTCTGCTCGAATTAAAATTCTTAATGAAGTTCCAGCTATTCCAGCTCAGGCTCCAAAAATGAAATAAAGTGTACCAATATCCTTATGATTTGTAGAAAAAAGTCATTTGTTCGGTAAAATGGCTGAGTTTAGGCAATAAATTGTAAATTTATGTACGAAATTAATATTTCTTTTACCAGTATAAAAGTCTTATATTCAATAATGATATTAAATTGCAAATTTAATGGTAAAGTTAACTTTTAAGGCTTAGGAAAATTTTCCTATTGTCAACTTTGAAGGTTGAAAGTTTTCTTAACTTAAATCCTTCGTTGAGAGGGGGGGGGAGACTTACGTAAGTTTTTTTAGCTATAAAAATTAAAAATATTGAAATTTTTATGCTACTTACAAATAATTTTAACTAAACTTAGAAGTGACTACTAAACAACCTTGAACTAACTTAAAAAAGTTAGACTTGGTTTATTTAGAGTTGTAAAAATAAATTTAGTTGAATTTTACGTAAGTTTTTTTAGCTATAAAAATTAAAAATATTGAAATTTTTATGCTACTTACAAATAATTTTAACTAAACTTAGAAGTGACTACTAAACAACCTTGAACTAACTTAAAAAAGTTAGACTTGGTTTATTTAGAGTTGTAAAAATAAATTTAGTTGAATTTTACGTAAGTTTTTTTAGCTATAAAAATTAAAAATATTGAAATTTTTATGCTACTTACAAATAATTTTAACTAAACTTAGAAGTGACTACTAAACAACCTTGAACTAACTTAAAAAAGTTAGACTTGGTTTATTTAGAGTTGTAAAAATAAATTTA